CTTCCAAATACATCGTAAGCTAAACCCGTGCTGACAAATAACCAACCCGCAATGAATAGGGAGGGTATAGTAATGCTATGAATAATCCAGTATCGAATACTGGTAATAATATCAGCAAAAGAACGTTCTCCGGTGCTTCCAGACATGTCGAGCTCCACATATTCTTGTATAGTCAAAGGGGGATCGATTCCATAAAAGATGAGATCAGTAAGTAGAAATTTACTGAGATTCCACCCTTGTTAGATCGTCAATATTGTACCCAGGGTGTCTTTCGAGTATACCGAATCAGTATAGCTATCCTTCTTCTGACACAGCAACGAAATTTCACAATCCGTGGCGAGATCAAGTACTAGATTTTTTCTAATTTCCTTGTTGGTTGTATCGATGTACTCAATAGAGAATTCCTCAAAGTTTCAGAGTATAAGAGCTGTTTGTTTATAGTATAAGATGAGGGTTTTCCACATTACTAGCTTCGGACTAGAAACTGAAGATCAATTAAAAGGTGAATCCGACGGATTTTTTTTTTTTAGAATTCATGAGAGAGATTCTCATATTATATTTCTACAATTCAATTAGATGTCAAGTCTAGAAATATACTTTTTTGTGGTTGTCGAAGATGTTTTTTTGTTTTTTGTTAATATTCATTATTATTTTCATTATTTTATTATTATTTGACATTTTTATTATTTGAATTTTCTATTTCTAATTATTTAAAATATCTCATATTTCCAATATAAATAGTTTAGAATATAAACAAGAAATAGAAATATTCTATAAAAAAAAAAAATAGAATAAAAAAAAAATATTTATTGGATTAGTTTACTCAATCCACAAGTTGCTCAAAAATCTGTTTATTTTTTGAATTACCGGATGGGTAGATGTCACAGGTGATGAATTTCTTTCTTACCTATGTCACTATATTTTTGTTCGTCTGTAATGATTGATTGATAAATCAAAAATTTTCAATTGGATTTATCAAGTGGTATTTTTGCTTATTCTCCTATTCGATTTTTTTTTCTCTCAAAAATAGAAACTTAGGGAAGTGCTTTGTAAACATATGTAAAAAAAGAACTTATTTCATTTAGCTTCTTTATGCCCACTGTAACTAGTTATTTCGGTTTTCTACTAGCGGCTTTAACTATAACCTCACTTCTTTTTATCGGTCTGAGTAAGATACGACTTATTTGATTTGAAAATTTCAATTGAATTGGAAATCTTTTGATACTCTAGATATTCTATAGTTCCTTACCATGTCAATTTCCAATTCATTGAGAGTCATGGTCAATACGGATTAATATTTAAGGATATATATTACCTCCTCCTTTCCCTTTCAAACAAAAAAGAATGATTGAAGTTTTTCTATTTGGCATTGTGTTAGGACTAATTCCTATTACTTTGGCTGGATTATTCGTAACTGCATATTTACAATACCGACGTGGTGATCAGTTGAACCTTTGATTTATTAATAAACATCTCTTTTGTTTATTGACTGACCTCCTATTCTTTTGTTTTAACCCTAATCCACAGGAGGTCAAATTCAGATTTTAGACTGCTATTCAATTATTTCCATTGTCATTCTCGATCTAACAAAAATGGAATCACGCTCTGTAGGATTTGAACCTACGACATCGGGTTTTGGAGACCCGCGTTCTACCGAACTGAACTAAGAGCGTTTTAAATAAAAAAAAAAAAAAAATTTCTGTAACCCAATACATCTTGCATGCATATACTATATCAATATATTGTATGTATCTTCAATTTGAATCGGTCTCAATTGATCCCCTGTTACTGCTCATACGATAAGTACTAGTTAGGGATAGGGATGACAGGATTTGAACCCGTGACATTTTGTACCCAAAACAAACGCGCTACCAAGCTGCGCTACATCCCTTTTCAATTGGTTTTTCCAGTGTCATTGGAAAGAATCTTTGTTTTGTTTTACACATTTTTATTTTCTCCGTTGATAGATATATATCTATCTACTATCCTGTCATTTTTTCTTTTTTCTTATTATATTCTAGAGAATTCAAATATTTTTTCTTTTTCATATCCTATAATATATTAATTATATATATAATATAGAATAAGAAAAAAAAAGTCTATTGAATAAATATTATATTGAATAAAAATAGAATATATATATAGTAGAATAATAAAAAGAAATAATATTCTATTCTAGAATATTTTATATTATCTAGATAGATATATAATATTAGATATCTATATAATATCTATATTTCTATATAATATAGAGTAATAGAATTCTTAATTCTATAATAATAGTATAAAGAATAAAAAAGATTTTTATAATAATCTAAATTAGAATTAAAAATCTAAATTATAATAATTAAAGACTTTTTAATTGAAAAAAAAATCATAAAAAATAGAGATTCTCCTAAAATGGAAATATTTTTTTTTTGATGAGAGGTTCGGGCAGAAATAGCTTTTTTTTTTTTGTAAAAAAAAAAAGCTATCGAATGAATCGTTGTACATTTCAATTTGAATTTGGAATTAGGCCGAAAATCCAAGTGGTTATTAATCAAATAACCATCTGATCATATTCAATTATGTATCACAAATTACAATAAAAAAAAAAAGGAGGATTAAAAAAAAATGCGAGATCTAAAAACATATCTCTCCGTGGCACCAGTGGTAAGTACTCTATGGTTCGGGGCTTTAGCGGGTCTCTTGATAGAGATCAATCGTTTTTTTCCGGATGCATTGATATTCCCTTTTTTTTCATTCTAGTCTAGTTATTGGCGCAAGAAGGGGTGAAGAAGATAAAAGATACAATCAAATATCTGGGATTAATCCCCCTCCTTTTTTATTATTTCTTTTTTTTTTTAGAATTCGAATATAAATAGAAAAAGTTAGAAAAGAATAAAGAATAAAGGGTATTTGGACTCGGTGAAACTCGGAATCTTGTACAGGCTTCAATGGAATTGAATTATTCATTCAATTCCATTTCCATTCTTAATAGAGTGAGACCAGAAATGGAAATAGAATGGCTAGGGTGGGGGCAACAATATCATACAAAATACTTAAATGAAAACTGAAATACTGCACTGCGATTCGAAAATTGGAAATCATAGTATTACTTAAATTTTCCTGTCCTATATTAATGGAAACGAAATCCTTCATAATTTGATTCAAAATTTTCAACTTTTACTTTTTTCATTCCTTTCTTCTTCTTCGCTTCGAATCCTAAAAAATAGAAGAGTTAAGTAAATCAAAAAAAGGAGGTTCATGGCCAAGGGGAAAGATATCCGAGTAAGGGTTATTTTGGAATGTACCTGTTGTGCTCAAAAGAGTGTTAATAAGGAATCAACGGGTATTTCCAGATATATTACTCAAAAGAATCGACACAATACGCCTAGTCGATTAGAACTAAGAAAATTCTGTCCTTGTTGTTGCAAACATACGATTCATGCAGAGATAAAGAAATAGAAAAACAGATCGCTTGCGTGTCACCCGTCCAAAAGGAATATGAAAAATGATCTAGTTCTCATATATATTCTCTAATATATATATATATATATATTAGAAATATATAAATTAGATTAGATATATATAACATAATATAACATCTATTTTTTTTTTTATTAAAAAAAAAAATAAGAAAAGCAATAAAATAAAACAAAAATCCTTTTTTTTGGTAAGAAATAGGATTCTCGGGATAGGAATAAACAAACCATGGATAAATCTAAGCGACTTTTTCTTAAACCCAAGCGATCTTTTCGTAGGCGTTTGCCCCCGATCCAATCGGGGGATCGAATTGATTATAAAAACATGAGTTTAATTAGTCGATTTATTAGTGAACAAGGAAAAATATTATCTAGACGGGTGAATAGATTGACCTTAAAACAACAACGATTAATTACGATTGCTATAAAACAAGCTCGTATTTTATCTTCGTTACCTTTTCTTAATAATGAAAAAAAAATTGAAAAAGGCGAGTCGACCGCTAGAACTACTCCTACCGGTCTTAAAACAAAAAAAAAACTAGAGTTATTCTTCAATTGAATTCAAATTTGAATTGAAACTCAAATCCAATTTGAATTGATGTTTTGTTGGAAAACAACGCCAATCAAATTGAGGTTGTTGTGTTATAAGAAAAAAGAAAATCGGTGAAGAAGAATTTTTATATTGAACGTGGTTGTTCATTTTGATGACTTTATCATATGAATCATATTTTTTCATACAAATCCCTACTCTACTACCTTCCCGGAGTTCATTCTCCGGGGAATTTTTATTTTATGATCTCGTTGGCAATCATAAAAAGGCAATTACCCTTTAATATAGCTATTTGTGCAACTATTTTACGATTAACAAGCAATTGCCTCTTGTACAGATTATACAAAAAATTACGATAACTATTGTACATTTTTTTTTGATTCTTACCAATTACTGCATTTATTCGATTGATCCACAAACCGCGAAAATCTCTTTTTTTCCTATCTCTATCCCGATGAGCCGAAACCAAAGCTTTTATTTTCTGTTGAGTAATAGTTCGAGTAATTCTTGAATGAGCCCCACGAAAACTTGATGTAAATAAACGAATTCTTGTTCTACGTTTCCGAGCTATATATCCTCGTTTAATTCTGGTCATTGAGTAAATAAAATGAGACTTTGATGAATAACTATTAGATTCATTTTATTTTCTTTCAGTTATTCTTTTTCCTTTCCTAGTTTTTTAATAACAAAAATGGATTCTTCCAATGTATAAAGTAAGAATTTCAATGGCTTTTGCTACTATAACCTTCCCAACCACGATTTTTTTTTTCTTTTGATTTTGAAGCATTTAACTTCGAAATAAGAGAGTGTATTGAGAAAAAACATAGTAAAGTAAATAAAATAGAAAAAGAAATGGTGGGTTCCATCGTTTCTATGATTACTTTTAAAACGGTGAGATCCTCTCTATACACCGGAGCCCCTTCCTCGGTTTAATCAATATTTTTGTTAACTTGTACAGTTCACACTCTTTGGCTCTACCCATGAAATATCAAGTAATAGGTCTTTCACAACGAAATCTAGCTATACAGTAACGGTATTTAAGTATGAAGATTAGCTGGGTAGCTGACCCTCTTAGTCCGTTCTTGCAAAAATAAGGGCATAATTATTCCGCTTTTTAATTGAACTATAGGATTTCCCCCGCTTAATGGATAAGCATTTACTACCAATGGTGAAATCTTTCTCATCTTATTGAGGTGATTGGGTTTGCACCAATCCAAACCATAAATTTGATACACAATAGAAGAATATATCTCTCTATATATTATTTATTATTCATTTTTTTATTTTATATTATATATATTAATTTTATATTATATATATTAGTTAAGATTAGTTAAGATAGTGAATGGAAGAGCTCCATTCACTATCTTAACCGATCCCCCCATACTGGAATTTTTTTTTCCTTTTTTTTTTAGTCTATGATCTGAACGAGTCGCACATACACCCTAGTACAGGTTCCTCGGCGCTGAGGACATCCCCGAAGAGCGGGGGATTTCGTGACATTTCGGATTGGCTGTCTTGTGTTTCTAATAAGTTGTTTCATAGTTGGCATGGTGAGTCGTATACATAATGAGTTGGTTTAGATCAATCATAACCCGATGATTATGAATCAGTTCTAGTCTATTAATAGATTCTTTACTATTTACTATCATATTTCTATTAATTAATCTATTAATAGAAATATGATAATAAATCAGATAAGAAGACTAAATTAATAAGAAAAAAAAAAAAAAATATCAAATCGTGTATTTTTGCGGAATCCTTGCTGCTAATTTTTTATTCAACCGCTACAAGATCAACAATTCCGTGGGCTTGGGCTTCTGCTGCTGACATAAAAACATCCCTTTCCATGTCTTCGGATACAAGCCATAAAGGTTTGCCTGTTCTTTGTACATAAACCCTTGTGATAGTTTCGCGAAGCTTCAGTAGTTCTTCTGCTTCCAGGATAAATTCTCCCGTTTGTGCCTCATAAAAAGAACTAGCGGGTTGATGGATCATTACCCTGAGGATATAAAATAATAATGGTTTCCTATCTCTCGCCTTATCGTGCGAGAGATAGGAAAAAAAAAGACAGAATTGAACAACCGTACAGGCATCTTTTGCGTATTGCATACGGCTCTACTATGGAATTGATTTCTACCTTCCATCGAAGAAATAGAAAAAATACTGGGTCTATCAGACCCAGATCAGTATCAGTAAATGATCCAATAACCATCCTTCCTTTTTTGTAGTATTTCTAAAATACTATGATGGTTCCGTTGCTTTATTATTTCGTCTGTTCTTCAGCAATCCCAAAGTGTCTTTTTTTTTCAAACAGTTAATATATATATATTCTTTCATAGCATATATATTGTTAAAAACATAAATTTTGTTAAAACCTTCCGGTGTAAAAACCGAAAACAAAAAAGTTTGTGACACTGAAATAAGCTCCTGATAGATCATATAAAATGGTAAATAGTCTTTTTTCATACTACTCTTTCGATACATAATCGAATGGTTTTGGAAATTTTGAAAAAAAAAAAAAACTCATATCGAACTTGAAGTGCCATGCTATTATTACTTAATATTGGCGAAGGCATAGTCTTCTTTTTTTTTTTTTTTTCTCAAATAAAAGACTCATTGGCGCCAAGCGTGAGGGAATGCTAAACGTTTGGTAATTTCTCCTCCGGCCAAAAGAAAAGATCCCATTGAAGCGGCTAATCCCATGCATACTGTCTGTACATCGGGTTGTACAAATTGCATAGTATCATAAATAGCTATTCCGGGTATTACCCATCCGCCCGGAGAATTTATAAACAGATACAAATCTTTGTTATCGTCCTCCATACTGAGATATACCATAAGGCCAATAAGTTGATTCGATATTTCACTATCAACCTCTTGGCCTAAAAAAAGGAGTCTTTCTCGATAAAGTCGGTTGATTAGGATAATATTTTATCCCTTAAGAGCCGTACATGCATCTTTTGATGCATACGGTTCACAAAAGATCGCAAAAATCAATCAATGTGTAGATTTCAACCCTCTTCACTTTTCGTTTTCCTAATGAACTTATAACGAAGGGAAAGGTCTTTTTCTTACATTATTACATTATTTCAAGAAAGACAACTTTTGATCCCTTCCTTTAGCCATATACACCTTTATCCATATAAAATTTTTTTTACATATAGAATAGAAGAAATATATAGAATGTATTAAACTTATTGAACTGACTCCTCATTGATGTATTGTTTTCATCGAGATCGAATCAAAATCGCAATGTAATTTTCTTGTTTCTGAATGGGCTTCTTCAATTCTTTTCTTTTAGGTTTCTATTCTACTCTGAGTAAAGATCTGCCCGATTTTGATTTGCACATATAGGACAAATACTCCAATACCATATCTTTTTGCTACGACTTCCCTTTTTCTTAATTTATTATTTTATGTTTTCTGGCACATATATGACATGCTAGAAGTAGTAATCGTAGATATATTACCTTTTTTTTTTCTAAACAGAGCCTGGATACTTTATTTTATTGGTCCAGCCAAGCCAACCATAAAAACTTCAAAATTGATAATAGTAATCTGGATATCCCTTCAAAAATCGATCTAATTGCACTTCATTACACTTCACGCTCCAGATTTTTGATGATTCAATCAATATTTTTCGGGGTGAAAGAGAGGATACCTCGATCGGGGGAGAAAACGGGGAAATCCCATATAACCCAATATATCTTACAAGTCGCACTATATGTCAACCCAAGATGCATCTTCCTCTCCAGGACTTCGAAAGGGAACTTTTGGAACACCAATAGGCATTAAATCAAGAACAAAAATGAAGTAATATATGTCACTTTGATGTGGAAACGTAAAAATTGGTTTATTGTGTTAAAAATTATTTGTCTTTATCATCTTGTATTTATAAATGACAAATAAAAAAAGGGGGGGGAATACCAAATGAAAAAAATAAATAAAGGATAGTTCTTACGAACAGGTTCTTTGAATGATAAAAACTATGTCCGCATTCACGGATAGAAACACGCATAAAAAATAGGATCTCCCCCACCACCAACACCACCATTGCGTATTGTTATTTATCGGGTATAGAATAAAATAGATCCGCTTTTTTTTTTCCTATGAATATAATAGTTCCATCTTTCCTAAAAACCTAGAAAAAAAAATGTAATCCCTTACCCGATAGAATCTACTGCAAGTGGGGTTCCATAGTATATTTTTTTTTTTCCAGTGCAATAAAGTTACATAGTGTCTATTTTTTGCTGATAAAAGGGGTATTCTCATGGGTTTGCCTTGGTATCGTGTTCATACCGTTGTATTAAATGATCCCGGCCGTTTACTTTCTGTCCATATAATGCATACAGCTCTGGTTGCTGGTTGGGCCGGTTCGATGGCTCTATATGAATTAGCAGTTTTTGATCCCTCCGACCCTGTTCTTGACCCAATGTGGAGACAGGGTATGTTCGTTATACCCTTCATGACTCGTTTAGGAATAACCAATTCGTGGGGCGGTTGGAGTATCACAGGGGGGACTACAACGAATCCGGGTATTTGGAGTTATGAAGGTGTGGCCGGAGCACATATTGTGTTTTCGGGCTTGTGCTTTTTGGCGGCTATCTGGCATTGGGTCTATTGGGATCTAGAAATCTTTTGTGATGAACGTACAGGAAAACCCTCTTTGGATTTGCCAAAAATATTTGGAATTCATTTATTTCTTGCAGGGGTGGCTTGTTTTGGTTTTGGCGCATTTCATGTAACCGGATTGTATGGTCCTGGAATATGGGTGTCCGATCCTTATGGCCTAACCGGAAGGGTGCAATCCGTAAATCCCGCATGGGGTGTAGAAGGTTTTGATCCTTTTGTTCCCGGTGGAATAGCCTCTCATCATATTGCAGCAGGGACATTGGGTATATTAGCAGGCCTTTTCCATCTTAGTGTGCGTCCACCCCAACGTCTATACAAGGGATTGCGTATGGGAAATATTGAAACCGTCCTTTCCAGTAGTATCGCTGCTGTATTTTTTGCAGCTTTTGTTGTTGCTGGAACAATGTGGTATGGTTCAGCAACAACCCCAATTGAATTATTTGGTCCAACTCGTTATCAATGGGATCAGGGATACTTCCAGCAAGAAATATATCGACGAGTTGGTGCTGGACTAGCCGAAAATAAAAGTTTATCAGAAGCTTGGTCTAAAATTCCCGAAAAATTAGCTTTTTATGATTACATCGGCAATAATCCGGCAAAAGGGGGATTATTTAGAGCGGGCTCAATGGATAATGGAGATGGAATAGCCGTCGGTTGGTTAGGACATCCTATCTTTAGAGATAAAGAGGGGCGTGAACTTTTTGTACGACGTATGCCTACTTTTTTTGAGACATTTCCGGTTGTTTTGGTAGACGGAGACGGAATTGTTAGAGCCGATGTTCCTTTTCGAAGGGCAGAATCGAAGTATAGTGTCGAACAAGTAGGTGTAACTGTTGAGTTCTATGGTGGCGAACTCAACGGAGTCAGTTATAGTGATCCTGCTACTGTGAAAAAATATGCTAGACGTGCTCAATTGGGTGAAATTTTTGAATTAGATCGTGCTACTTTGAAATCGGATGGTGTTTTTCGTAGCAGCCCGAGGGGTTGGTTTACTTTTGGACATGCTTCGTTTGCTCTTCTCTTCTTTTTCGGGCACATTTGGCATGGTGCTAGAACTTTGTTCAGAGATGTTTTTGCTGGTATCGATCCTGATTTGGATGCTCAAGTCGAATTTGGAGCATTCCAAAAACTGGGAGATCCAACTACAAGAAGACAAATAGTCTGATAGAACATTCTTTCTTTTTGTGTTGTTCCTTTTTTTTTTACTATATTTTTTGGTGTAATTTTGATTTTACATAGGGAACTGGATTAATCTTGATTTTAATAATTGCATTTTTTAACTCTTGTTCCTTCTTTTTCTTTATATGGGAGATGATCCAAAATAAACAGGTATGAAAGCTATAATTGTAAA